ATGCAACGATGATTCTTTTCTACTAACCATAAAGATATTGGTACACTTTATTTTATCTTTGGAGCATGAGCTGGAATAGTAGGCACTTCCCTAAGACTAATCATTCGTGCCGAACTTGGTCAACCTGGAACACTTATTGGTAATGATCAAATCTACAATGTAGTTGTAACAGCCCATGCTTTCGTTATAATCTTTTTTATAGTTATACCAATTATAATTGGAGGATTTGGTAACTGACTAGTGCCTTTAATGCTAGGAGCCCCTGATATAGCTTTCCCCCGTATAAACAACATAAGATTCTGATTATTACCCCCTTCACTCACTCTCCTCTTAATAAGAGGTATAGTCGAAAGAGGAGTTGGTACAGGATGAACAGTTTACCCTCCTTTAGCTGCCGCTATCGCCCACGCAGGAGCTTCAGTAGACATAGGAATTTTTTCTCTTCACTTAGCTGGTGTGTCCTCAATCTTGGGAGCTGTAAATTTTATAACCACTGTAATTAATATACGATCATTCGGTATAACAATAGATCAGATACCCTTATTTGTTTGAGCAGTATTTATCACCGCTATCCTACTTTTATTATCTCTTCCAGTTTTAGCAGGCGCTATTACTATACTTCTTACAGACCGCAACTTAAATACATCATTTTTTGATCCTGCTGGAGGTGGTGATCCTGTTCTATACCAACACCTATTTTGATTTTTTGGTCATCCAGAAGTTTATATTTTAATTCTTCCTGCTTTTGGTATAATCTCCCACATTGTAAGTCAAGAATCAGGAAAAAAAGAATCCTTTGGTACATTAGGAATAATTTATGCTATACTAGCTATTGGTGTATTAGGATTTGTTGTTTGAGCTCATCATATATTTACAGTAGGTATAGATGTAGACACCCGAGCCTACTTTACTTCAGCCACTATAATTATTGCTGTACCCACTGGTATTAAAATCTTCAGATGACTGAGAACCCTCCATGGTACGCAAATTTCATATAGACCTTCTCTTTTATGAGCCCTAGGCTTCATTTTCCTCTTCACGGTAGGAGGCCTAACTGGAGTAGTCTTAGCTAATTCATCTATTGATATTATTCTTCATGACACGTACTATGTCGTTGCCCACTTTCACTATGTTTTATCTATAGGAGCTGTATTTGGAATCTTTGCTGGAATCGCTCACTGATTTTCTCTATTTACTGGGCTCTCCTTAAATCCTAAATGACTAAAAATCCACTTTTTCGTCATATTTATTGGAGTAAATACAACCTTTTTCCCTCAACACTTCCTGGGCCTAAACGGTATGCCTCGTCGATACTCTGATTATCCTGATGCCTATACAACATGAAATATCGTATCTTCTATGGGCTCAATAATTTCCTTTATTGCCGCCCTAGGATTTATAGTTATTGTTTGAGAAGCCTTAACATCTGCACGCCCTGTTTTATTTTCTCCATTCTTACCATCTTCGATTGAGTGACATCATAACTATCCTCCAGCTGATCATTCATATATAGAAATCCCTCTAATTACTAACTTCTAAAATGGCAGACAGATGTGTAGGATTTAAGCTCCTATTAGGAAGATTAATTCTTCTTTTAGAATATTTTTTACTCTTTAATGGCAACATGAACTAACTTAGGTTTTCAAGATGGCGCATCACCTCTCATAGAACAACTAATCTTCTTCCATGACCATATTATGCTTATTCTTATTCTAATTATTACATTTGTTGGTTATATTCTATCTACAGTTCTTTCGAACTCCTTAATCAATCGATATATACTAGAACATCAAACCATTGAAATAATCTGAACTTCCGTACCAGCCATTATCCTTATCTTTATTGCTCTTCCTTCACTTCGACTCCTCTACCTCCTAGATGAAGTTAATACTCCAGCTATAACTTTAAAAACTATCGGTCACCAATGATACTGAAGTTATGAATATTCAGACTTCTTACATTTAGAATTTGATTCATATATAATTCCTTCTAACGATTTAGAATCTTCGGGGATTCGGCTTTTAGATGTTGATAATCGGACAGTTCTCCCTATAAATGCCCAAATTCGAATTCTTATTAGAGCTGCTGATGTAATTCACTCCTGAACTATTCCAGCTTTAGGAATTAAAGCTGACGCAATTCCTGGTCGCCTAAATCAAGCAAGATTTTTAATTAACCGTCCTGGATTATTCTTCGGTCAATGTTCAGAAATCTGCGGAGCTAATCATAGATTTATACCTATTGTAATTGAAAGTGTATCCACAAACGCTTTCCTTGATTGAATTTCATCTGCTTCAGATTCGCCCGATGACTGAAAGTAAGTGTAGGTCTTTTAAACCTATTATAGTATTGCGCCTACTTCTGGTGAAGAAATTAGTTAATTTATAACATCAGCTTGTCATGCTGAAATAATCTTTAAGATATTTCTTGATGCCTCAGATAGCTCCATTACTTTGGTTATACCTCTACTTTTTCTTTTTAGTGAGTTTGATGCTGATCTTGATTCTCAACTTTTTCATCAAACCGTTTGAAATTATATCTTCTCTTCAATCTTCCAAAATCCTTTCTCCAAAATCTTGAAAATTATAGCTAATTTATTTTCGATTTTTGAACCCTCTTCGAGAATTTTTAATCTTTCAATTAACTGAATATCAACTCTACTAGGCCTAATATTCATCCCATATTTATACTGAGCATCCCCCTCTCGATGATCTTTACTATGAAGTAAAATTATTCAAACCCTTCATAAAGAATTTAAAGCCCTTTTAACTCATTCTCATATAGGAACTTCTATATTATTTGTAAGTTTATTTAGTTTAATCGTTTTCAATAATTTTCTAGGTCTCCTTCCTTATGTATTTACTAGATCGAGTCACATAGTAATAACTTTATCCTTATCCTTACCTCTCTGGATTACACTTATAGTCTTTGGGTGATTAAATCACACACAACATATATTCGCCCATTTAGTACCCCAAGGTACTCCTTTTGTTCTCATACCATTTATAGTACTCATTGAAACCATCAGAAATATTATTCGTCCAGGTACTTTAGCAGTACGACTAGCAGCGAATATAATCGCTGGTCATTTACTTTTAACTTTACTAGGAAACACAGGTCCCTCTTTACCCTTATCAATTTTATCAGTTTTAATTTTCTCCCAAATCCTTCTTTTAATCCTTGAATCTGCTGTAGCAATTATTCAATCGTATGTATTTGCTGTTTTAAGAACTCTTTACACCAGAGAAATTAACTAATGTCATCTCTACACGGTCACCATCCCTACCATTTAGTAGATATAAGCCCTTGACCTTTAACAGGCTCTATTAGTGCAATAATACTTACTACCGGTCTAATTAAATGATTTCACCAATATAATATAAATCTCCTTCTACTAAGATTTCTAGCAACTATTTTGACTATAATCCAATGATGACGAGATATCACACGAGAAGGAACCTATCAGGGTCTCCACACTTCTGTAGTAACTACAGGTCTCCGTTGAGGTATAATTTTATTTATCTTATCTGAAGTTTTATTTTTTTTCTCCTTTTTCTGGGCGTTCTTTCACAGAAGATTATCTCCTACAATTGAAATTGGAATATATTGACCCCCACTAGGAATTCAACCATTCAACCCATTCCAAATTCCATTACTAAATACTACTATCCTCTTATCCTCTGGAGCTACAGTAACATGAGCTCACCATGCAATTATAGAATCGAACCATTCTCAAGCTATTCAAAGATTAGGTCTGACTATCCTCCTTGGAGCTTACTTTACTGCCCTTCAAGCATTTGAATATATTGAAGCATCATTCACAATTGCTGACTCAGTGTTTGGATCTACTTTCTTTGTAGCAACTGGTTTCCATGGACTTCATGTTATTATTGGTACTTCTTTTCTTTTTATTTGTTTTATTCGTCTCTTTAATTGTCACTTTTCCTCTTTTCATCATGTAGGCTTTGAAGCCGCCGCTTGGTACTGACATTTTGTAGATGTTGTGTGATTATTCCTATATGTATTTATTTACTGATGAGGAGGTTAATTTACTTAGTATAACAGTACATTTGACTTCCAATCAAAAAGTCTAGATTTCTAGAGTAAATAATTCTAATTTTATTATCTATCTCCTCTATCACAGTTATTATTGCCTCTATCGTAATAATCTTAGCTTCAATTTTATCTAAAAAAACGATTTTAGACCGGGAAAAAAACTCTCCATACGAATGTGGATTTGATCCTAAGGGATCTGCTCGATTACCCTTTTCACTTCGATTTTTCCTGATTGCAGTAATCTTTCTAATTTTTGACGTAGAAATTACCCTTCTTCTTCCCATTGCCTCAATCTCTCATATCTCAAATATCTTCTCTTATATAGTTACCTCTTCATTATTCTTACTTATCCTATTGTTAGGACTCTATTATGAATGAAAGCAAGGAGCTTTAGACTGATCTTCATAATAAGGCTATAGTCAATTTAAGATATATGAGTTGCATTCATAAGAAGTTCTTTCTAGAACTAGCTTTAATTAGAAAGCGAATTATTGCATTTAGTTTCGACCTAAACATTGGCTGGTAAAGCCTCTAATTATTTGCTAGAAGCCAAAACTCAGAGGCTTATCACTGTTAATGATAATATTGAACACTTATTCCTAGCAAGTTAATAGGAGTATTAAGACCAAAAATAAAACTTCTAATTTTACTTTAAGCGGTTTAATTCCGTTTATACTCCTTACTGGCTTCTGTGGTGTAATTCTAACACATTATATTTTCATTGTAAAACTGAATTTTTATTCCAGAAACTAATTTTTTAAAATTTACTCAAAATAGGAACTCTATATCTTAAACGCCACAAGTTTACATTTTTTTTAAACTATTTAAGTCCATTTACAGATCCATGACCTCATTTGCAGCTTCAATGCAATATTCTATTTATAAATTATGTAAATTATATAGACATAAACATAATAAGAATGATCCTAATTAAAAACACTTTTATAAATACCTTTACCCTATTTACCTGAAATTTATTTAATACTATAAATAATCTGGAAAAGAAACGATATCCTCCTTGTCCACCAAAATGCTCATATCACCCCTTATCACCAATTCTCTGCAATGCTCCTCCTAAACTTAACCTCAATCTTCTAGTTTTTAAAGACCTTAAGAATGGTATAAACCATATAGAACCAGCCATTACAACAAAACCATAACTTTTTAATCCTATCAACCTATAAATCCTTCTTATCATATTAAATAAATAACCAACCAGACACCCTAAAATTCTAATTAATATAACAAGCCTTTTTATAAACCTCCTCAAACAGATTATAGAAGGCTCAGGAAACACAAGCCATGACAAAAGGGCTCCCCCAAAAATAGCTCCTAATCCTAATATTCTTATTGAATTAACCATAATCTTATCCTCATCTCTAACATTATTTAACGATCTTAAATTAAATCTTCCTCTAAGCCCATAATAAATTAAACGAGCAGTGTATATTACAGTAAGTCCGGTTGCTAAAACAAACAATAATAACGCAACAAAATTAATTCATCTAATAAAAGCAACTTCCAAAATCAAATCCTTAGAATAAAATCCTGCTAAAAAAGGAAACCCACATAAAGCTAAATTAGCAACTGTTATATATGACACTCTTAAAGGCATATACAATACTAATCTTCCCATATGTCGAATGTCTTGATAGTCCCCTACTCCATGAATTACTACACCAGCACATATAAAAAGCAACGCTTTAAATAATGCATGCCTCAAAAGATGAAAAAATGCTAATTTAGGATAACCTAAAGCAAGAATTCTTAACATTACTCCTAACTGCCTTAAAGTAGATAAAGCAATAATTTTTTTTAAATCATACTCAAAGTTTGCCCCCAGCCCTGCTATAAATATAGTCAAGCAAGAAATAATTAATAACCCTCTCTGAACCCCAGTTCCTTCTAATGCTGAACTAAATCGAATTATTAAATAAACTCCTGCTGTCACTAAAGTTGAAGAGTGAACTAATGCAGACACTGGAGTTGGGGCTGCTATTGCAGCCGGTAGTCACGCAGAAAAAGGAATTTGAGCCCTTTTAGTTATTGCAGCTAGTACTAAAAAATATTTTAATACCTCTCACTCCTCTCCTATGTAACTTCTGTAGACAAAAAAATTTCACCCACCTAAACTCCTTATTAAACCGATCCTTATTAAAATAGCTACATCACCAACCCGATTTGAAAGAACAGTTAACATCCCTGCATTAGCAGATTTTTCATTTTGGTAATAAATAACTAAAGCATAGGAAACTAAACCTAATCCATCCCACCCCAATAAAATACTAATTAAGTTAGGTCTCATCACTATTAGACCTATTGAAGCTACAAAAGCAAGAACAAGATATATAAACCGATTAAATCTCTTATCCCCTGATATATATCTTCCTCTATAATAAAGAACTCTTCTAGAAATTAAAAATACAAATCCTACAAACAACAACCTAATCCAGTCAAAAACAAAAGTAAAAATAATTTCCAATGAATTTAATCTTATCAACTCTCACTCCACAACATCCATCCTTTCACCTCGTAACTTTAATATTGCTCTTCTCACACAATAAATTGAACTTAATCCTAACCTAATTATTCTTACTTCGTGTATAAAAAATTTTCAAATCATTCTTCTATGTTCTTACCTCCAAAGTGTTTACCCTCTTTTATTAAAGATTAAATTAAAAGTACTTTAGCCCTTAAAATCAAAACATTTAAGGGAAACCAATGTAAAAACAAAATTAAATACTCCTGTACTTTTCCTGAACAGCAAGAAAATAATCTATTGAAAAATAACCCATGCTGACTTAATCTATATATATATAATGTGTAGGCAGCTCTAAAAAACGACAACAACCTTAACCCCACAATCCTAACCTTTCTCCATCTTACAACTCTGATAATCAACCTAATTTCCCCTAGTAAATTCAAAGAAGGGGGTCTTGCTATATTTCTTACTCTTAACAAAAACCACCATAAACCTATCCTAGGTATAAACGACAATAAGCCCTTTCCAACTACTAATCTACGTCTATTAATTCGCTCATACACAATATTTGCCAAACAAAACAGCCCTGAAGAACATAAACCATGTCCTACTATAACAACAACTCCGCCCCTTAATCCTCATGTACTCAAATTTATTAACCCGCAAAGTACTAGTCTCATATGAGCAACTGAAGAATATGCAATTAAAGACTTCATGTCAACTTGACGCAAACATACAAATCTAATATAAGCCCCTCCAATTAAACCTAATCTTATTCATAATCAACAAAATCTACCTCTAATCGCCTGGAAAGTAACCAAAATCCGGATTAATCCATAACCTCCTAATTTTAATAAGACTCCTGCTAAAATTATAGAACCTGCCACTGGAGCCTCCACATGAGCTTTTGGAAGCCATAGATGAAATATATATATAGGTAATTTTACTAAAAAAGCTCATACTCTACAAAAATATCAGATTATAGCCTCCTGTGTTAAATATAACTCTGGCCCTATTAAAACAATAGTTAACCTTCCTCTTTTATAAAACAAAAGAAGTAGGGATCCTAATAAAGGCAAAGAAAAAGCTAATGTATAAAAAAGTATATAGACTCCCGCCTGAATTCGCTCAGGCTGATAACCTCATCCCAGAATTAAAATTAAAGTGGGAATAAGTCTTATTTCAAATCTAATATAAAATAGTAGATAATCTATAGAAGAGAAAGTAACCACGAGAGAAAAAAGTAGTAACAGATTTACAAGAATAAACCTTGAATGGAAATTCTTTAAACTTTTAATTTTCTGTCTTGATAAAATAACTAAAGATATAATTCAAAACCTCAAGTAAACTATAATATACCTAATATAATCTATTCCCAACATAAATCCCAATTCACGAACTCAAAAATCACAGCAACATATAATACCCGTCATAAACCTTATAAACAATACCCCAAATTGTACTACATTTCAATCCTTAGTTACTTTTATCAATATTACTAAAGGTAAAATAAATTTTAACATTCCAGCAATCTTAGTCTTCTAAACCGATCATTTCCATGTCTACGTACTACATGAACTAATAATGACAAACCTAAGGCCCCCTCGCACGCAGCAAGCGTTAGAAAGAACAACGAAAAATAAATTTCTCCTCCCACACTAGATATTTGAGTCCTTAATAATCAAAACACCCCTAATATTATAAATTCTAACCTCAATAAAGAATTAAGCAAATGCTTATGGTACCTAACAAATCTTCAAAGGCCACATAATACCATGAAAAGTGAACCATACACACTAATTAATCTAAAATTCATCATTAGTTTTAATAGTTTAATAATAAAACTTTGGTCTTGTAAACCAAAAATGAAATATTTCTTTCTTAAAACTTCAGAGAAAAATACCTTTATCTTTAATTCCCAAAACTAATATTTTACATTTAAACTATTCTCTGATATGACACTGATCACTATTCCTATAATTTTAACTCTTTCTTTTCTATTTACTCGGCTCTCACACCCGCTCTCTCTTGGAATTACATTACTCCTCCAAACTATCTTTATATCTTTAACTGTCGGAATCTCTACTTATTCATTTTGGTTCTCCTATATCTTATTTATAATTTTCCTAGGTGGAATATTAGTTTTATTCATTTATGTGGCCTCATTAGCATCAAACGAAATCTTTTCATTCTCTTTAGTAACCTTTTTAACTTATACAATCAACCTCCTCACTTTATCATTAGCATTTCTTTTTATTGATCCTCTTATTATTCCTAGATTCTCCTCTATCCCTCTATCAACCGTTAATAGTTCCTTTTCTACTCCCTTTATCGTGAGATGAATTTATAACTCACCTTCTATAGGATTTACTTTGTTTATCATTTCTTATCTTCTTCTCACCCTAATTGTAATCGTAAAAATCATTAACTTATTTAAAGGACCATTACGATTATCAAACTAATGACAGCCCCAATACGCAAAATTCATCCGTTATTTAAAATTGTCAATAACGCACTAGTAGATATACCTTTACCAAGAAATATCTCAACCTTTTGAAATTTTGGGTCCCTTCTTCTCTTATGCTTAGCCATTCAAATTGCCACCGGACTATTTCTAGCTATACATTACACAGCCCATATTGACTTAGCATTCTCCAGAGTAGCCCATATTTGCCGAGATGTAAATTACGGATGACTTTTACGTACTATACATGCTAATGGAGCTTCATTTTTTTTTATTTGTTTATATGTTCATATTGGACGAGGAATCTACTATGGCTCCTACATAATCTTCCATGCCTGAATAGTAGGAGTTGTTATTTTATTTATAACTATAGCAACAGCTTTTTTAGGCTATGTTTTACCCTGAGGTCAAATATCTTTCTGAGGAGCTACCGTTATTACAAACCTTTTCTCAGCTATCCCATATATTGGGACCGATTTAGTCCAAAGAATTTGAGGAGGCTTCTCAGTGGATAATGCCACCTTAACTCGATTTTTTACATTTCATTTTGTTCTCCCATTTATTATTATTGCAGCCTCTCTAGTTCACGTTTTATTTTTACACCACACTGGAGGTAACAACCCCCTTGGTATTTCCTCCCAACTTGATAAAATTCCGTTTCATCCCTACTTTACCTTCAAAGACATTGTGGGATTTGTAATTATATTCTCAATTCTCCTTTTTATTTCTCTGTTCGACCCTTATCTTTTAGGAGACCCAGATAACTTTATCCCAGCTAATCCCCTAGTTACTCCTGCTCATATTCAACCAGAATGATACTTCTTATTCGCTTATGCGATTCTACGTTCCATCCCTAATAAACTAGGAGGAGTTATCGCTCTAGTAGTTTCCGTGGCTATTTTATTTATTTTACCATTTACTCATGTATCCCAATTCCGAAGTCTTACTTTCTACCCTCTTAATCAAATTATATTTTGACTATTTATTTCTATTTTAATCCTTCTTACTTGAATTGGAGCTCGCCCAGTGGAAGATCCTTATATTCTAACAGGCCAAATCTTAACAATTTTATACTTTTCCTTCTTTATCTTAAATCCCCTTCTTCTGATAAGATGAGATAAACTATTAAAATGATTGTTTAGTTTATATAAAACAAATGTTTTGAAAGCATTAAAAAAGAAAAGCTCTTAACAATCGTCAACATATTATTTTAGTTATACATAAACACATATACAAAACACAATATCTTCAATCCTATGAAAAACACCAAATAATTAATAGATACTGGTAAGAATCTTTTCCATGCTAAATACATAAGTTTATCATATCGAAGTCGAGGTAAAGTACCCCGAACCCAAACAAACACAAAAGCAATTATAACAGATTTTAAGTAAAATCTCAATGTACAAGGCCCTCTCCCCAAAAAAATAATGGTAAATAAAACTCTTATAAACAAAATTCTTGCATACTCAGCCATAAAAATCAAAGCAAACCCTCCTCTTCTATACTCAGTATTAAATCCAGACACTAACTCTGACTCCCCCTCCGCAAAATCAAAAGGAGTACGATTTGTCTCCGCTAGACAAGACCTAAACCAAATTAACCCTAACGGGACAGAAATTACCATAAACCACAATCTAGATTGATATTTAGTGAACAATTCTAACCTAAAACCCCCTACTAATACAATAAATGATAATAAAATTAACGCCAATCTTACCTCATAAGAAATTGTCTGAGCTACTGCTCGTAATCTCCCAAGAAGAGAATATTTACAATTAGAAGCCCACCCCGCAATTATAGTTCTATACACTCCTATTCTTAAACAACAGAAAAAAAACAAAACTCTTATATTAAATCTAATTAACCCAACTTCGTAAGGCACCCTAACTCATACTACCAAGGAAATAAACAAACTAAACACTGGAGACAAATAATAAGCTAAAAAATTAGATACAATAGGCATCGTTTGCTCTTTAGTAAATAACTTTACAGCATCAGAAAACGGCTGTAATAACCCCAAATATCCAACTTTATTTGGCCCCTTTCGAATCTGAATATAACCTAAAATTTTCCGTTCAAGTAAAGTTACAAAAGCTACCCCAACTAAAACACAAATGATCAAAACCAAATAATTAATAATTTCAATAAATGCTATCACAAAATAATTAGCTATAATTACTTTACTATTTATAGAACTACCTCTATCTAACTAGATCCTAAATCTAGAGCATAAACTCTGCCAAAATAGTATTTCACCTACAATTAAAGTTTTTAAATTAACTTGATCCTTTCGTACTAAAGTAATTGTTTTTTTTTCAAAAGATAGAAACCGACCTGGCTTACGCCGGTTTGAACTCAAATCATGTAAAAATTTAAAGGTCGAACAGACCCTCTTTTATAACGGCTTCATTATATAGATATTTTAATTCAACATCGAGGTCGCAATCTTCTTTTTCGATATGAACTCTCAAAAGAAATAACGCTGTTATCCCTAAAGTAACTTAGTCTTTTAATCTTTACAAAGGATCATCCATTTTATTAATTCTTTAATAATAGAATTTTTTTTAAGCAGTTAACAACACTTATACTCATATCACCCCAACAAAATAAAATAGTGTAAACTTAACCTTTAATCATTAAATTAATTAAATTTAAATTATTTATAAAGCTTTATAGGGTCTTATCGTCCCTTTGATTTATTTAAGCCTTTTCACTTAAAAGTAAATTTCAATTCATATTATATAGACAGTCTTTCCTTTGTCCAACCCTTCATACCAGGTTCCAATTAAATCCCTAATGATTATGCTACCTTTGCACGGTCAATATACCGCGGCTCTTAAATAACTTTATCAGTGAGCAGGCCAGACCATTTTTACCTCCAAACGGACATGTTTTTGTTAAACAGGCAAGGAAATTATTTGCCGAGTTCCTTCATAATACCTATTTTTATTTTAAAACTATTTATTATTTCAAACATCATTTCAACACTACCCTCTACTAATGAAATCAGTATCTCTAAATATCTTATATTTATACTTATTTTTTAATACTTTCTAAAGCTAAAATAAATCACTTATCACTCTCTCCTTAGTTTAAACACTTTTCTATTACAGCTACTTCTAAGCCTAATTTAGAACTTACATTATTACTTAACTATTATAATTAAAATTCTTGAATAAAAAGCTATTCCCCTCTACTCCTTCACTTGAGATTTACTTTCCTCTCAAATTTGAATTAAATTCATTTCTTAAAAAACCAGATATAATAAAACTCGTATGATATTTCATCTTTAACTTTATATTAAAGATTTTTTTACAACAAAAACCTTTTATAAAACTAACTGTTTTTATTTCGAGATTTCTACTCACTCTTTAGCTAATTTAGACCTCCCCTAATACACAAGGTACATCTTTATACAATTTCTACTCATATTATTAAACTTTCTCTCAACATTCCTTCACAGTACTTTTAACTATCGTTCTATGCCTTCTAATTTCAATAACCTTTACTCATTATAAAATTGATTTTCATAATTTAATATTTCCTCCAACTTGTAGAACAATACTTATAATAATAGGAATTTTTTAAATCTTCTTTCTCTAAATTCTTTCTATTTCCTATATTTACAGTTTATACAATACACTTCAAACAAATAACCTACTCTCAGAACTATATCCTTATATTTCTCTATTTGTAATTCAAACTAGATTTATTTTCCAATAAATCTACTATGTTACGACTTATCTCACCTATATAGTGAGAGCGACGGGCGATATGTACATGATTTAGTGCTTATATCTTTAAAGCTTACTAAACTTTAATTACAATTAAATCCTCCTTCATAGCATTTATTTCTCACCCCTACTCCGTAATAAATATATTTTATTGTAATCCATTTTAACTTGTTCATAAACTACACCTTGATCTAATTTCTCTTATCTCTTTAATAAATTTTAATAATTAATTTCTCTAAAAATTATCTGATAATGACGGTATATAAGCTAAATAAAACAAGTAAGATCCCACGTGGCATATCGATTCAAAAACAGATTCCTCTAATAAGATTAAACCACCGCCAAATTCTTCAAATTTAAAGTCCATATCTATTAGTAGTTCAGGCTAGTCTATATTTATTAGTATAATAGGGTATCTAATCCTAGTTTAACTCTAATAATCTTTAGCTTCAATTTTAAGATAGATTTCTGATCAATAAAAATAACTTAATTTCACCTTTTATTTTTTCGACTTTATACCTCTCTCTCATTTAACTTATCCTGATTTTTTCTCACTTAACCTTAAAGTCTAACCGCGACTGCTGGCACAATATTTCATCAGGTTTTAACTAACTGCTAAATCTTACATTAGTAAATTATTTAATTTTCTATGCTGAGAATTCATATATCATAACTAGTAAATTATTTCTATTCCTAATCACAGTATTAAACATCAACCTTTACCTACAATAATTTTCATACAATTTCAGTAACTCATCATAAGAACCCAAGAAAGAATCAAACTTTCTGTAAAAGTAAAGTTAACATTCATTCCATCAATCAAAATTCTTTTATTAACCACTTTAAGAATATTTTATAACTCCCCTTATATAATAATGATATATATATATACCAATAAAATTTATTGATATATATACACATCACCTAATATATAAAACTCCACACTTATCTCAAAAGAAAAATATAATCAAATAACACTATATTTCCTTATTAGCGTATCTCTACAAACTAAACCCTGATCTAATAGACAATTTACCAAACACACCCTATATAAACAACAACTTATCTTAAATTAAATTTCTATAATCCGCCTTGCGGCTACTCTTCTCTCCCTAATTTCCCTTCTACCTCCAAGTGGAATCAAATAGCCTGTTATCTTCCTTCCCTACCCTAGGAGGGGAAAGATAACAGCCAAAATTGATTCCACTTACAGGTATAATAAGTTACATTCTTTATTGTGAGCTTACAAGAAGATATCAATCTCCTACTCTACTCGAGACAGGTAAACCTATCTCGAGTATTACTATAATATAACTATAATTATAATCATATCTTTTTGTAGATCGACGATATATAAATAACTATATTATATTTAATTAAAGTATATATAATATATATATATATGTACAAAACCCATGTTTATACACAATTTCCTCTTACATCAATATTAACCTCACGTATTAATAATTCTTTCTCCCTTCCTTCTTCACCTCTAATTTTGTTAGTTTATCTTAACCCAAGATGAACCTTAACTAACCGGCTACCTCTTCATTGTAAGTGAAACGCTTTAAATTTCTTTAGCTACACCTTGATCCATCAACTTTTTTTTAATACACATATAATTATATTACTTTATATTTCTAACCAAAAAACTAAGAATTATTATTATTATTATTAATCTATAGACTAATTTTCTTCTTCTTATTTTCTTAACTTATTATATTCTATTTCTTTACTTACTATTTTTTTCTTTTTTCCCCCAAATATAGTGCCTGACTTAAAAGGATAGCTTTGATAGAGCTAATCATGTAATTTTATTACCTATATTATGAATATAATGGGTTTCCACCATCCCCTAAAAGATCAAAGCTTTTTGTGCAATATCACACCTATACTCATCTTATTACTTATTAAAAGATAAGCTAAATAAGCTAATGGGTTCATACCCCGTAAATGAAAGTTAAATCTCTCTCTTTTAAATGATCTTTCCTATCTCTTCTATTTTTTTTTTCTTCTCTCTAATTATAGGAACTACTTTGGCTATTTCTTCCTCATCCTGGTTTGGAGCTTGAATTGGACTTGAACTAAATCTAATATCATTTATTCCTCTCATTATCTCTAAAATAAGTCCTTACTCTTCAGAAGCCGCTTTAAAATATTTTTTAATTCAAGCCCTTGCATCAACTTTAATTATTCTATCTAGATGTTTAATTATACGTTCCTCCAACCTTACCCTTATAATTATCCTAATAGCCCTCCTTCTTAAATTAGGAGCTGCCCCTTTCCATTTCTGATTTCCCCAAATTATAGAAGGCTTATCTTGACTTCAAACAATTATTCTAATAACTATTCAAAAACTAGCCCCCATATTTCTTATTTCATATTTAACATTAACCCCCTTAGCTGCTCAAATTATTTTATTATCAGCAATTCTATCCGCCTACGTAGGAGCTCTCGGAGGTCTAAACATTATAAAACTACGGAAAATTATAGCATTCTCTTCTATCAATCATATATCCTGAATATTAGTAGCCCTTATTATTAACGATTCATTATGAATAATGTACTTCTTCTTTTATTCTATTATTTCATCCTCTATTGTTCTCTTTTTTCACTCCCTTCAATTATTTTCAATTTCTGATTTATTAACCTTTAGACACTCTACCCTGTTCTCTTCCATTTTAATTCCTATTAGGCTTCTATCCCTAGGGGGACTCCCCCCATTTACAGGATTTATTCCTAAATGAATAATAATTCAAGCTATGTTAATAAATAATATATTTTTTCCCCTACTTTTTCTCCTCTCATCAGCTCTTATTACTCTTTATTTCTATCTTCGCATTTTAATTCCTTTTATTCTTATCCTTATCCCCATCCCCTCCTATAATCTCAAATCTATACCCACCTTCTCCTTTTCCTTCTCCTTACCTCTTATTATTTTTTCCAATAGAATTGGTTTATTTTTACCTATTTTATTCTTACTTTTCTAGGATTTTAAGTTATTTATAAACTGAAAACCTTCAAAGTTTTTAAAAAAAGTTATTCTTTTAAATCCTAAGTTCTAGTGTCCGGCACATCTTTGAATTTGCAATTCAACGTTATTTATTCTACTATAGAACCTAATAAGAAAGTTTCCACTTGTTAGAAAATTTACAATTTACCGCCTTCACCTCAGCCATCTTATT